ACCCATTCTATGACAACTCTCAACTTACCCTCTATCTTTGTGCCTTTAGTAGGCCTAGTATTTCCGGCAATTGCAATGGCTTCTTTATCTCTTCATGTTCAAAGAAACAAAATTTTTTAGATCTGATGGGACCAAATCTCATCCGTTTTTTTTTTTCAAGACTTATATTTGGATCGGAACACGTATATCTATTTAGTGGAATAGGGTATAAGATGTGGCTTTCGCCGAACATAAATTAAATGAAAGAGCTCTTATGCATGCGGAAACATAATATATGGTTAAAATTCTTATAGCTCTTTTTAAATAGATCGGGATCCGCGGATGTCTGAAATGGAAAGTCAATTTATCTAAATGGGTGTAGATATCTATAGGGGATCATATGAGGTAGTATTTTAGACCGAACCAATTCGATGAATTACGCCTAAAGGTTCACATCAGATCATAATAGTGCTAGTTGATGAGAGTTATTTCGGAAACAAAAAAAGTAAAGTCAAATTTATTTGGGTTATTCTCTAAATTCCAATAAAATGCAACTGGATCTAGTATGAGTTGGCGATCAGAACATATATGGATAGAACTTATAAAGGGGTCTCGAAAACCAAGTAATTTCTGCTGGGCCTTTATACTTTTTTTAGGTTCATTAGGATTCTTATTGGTTGGAACTTCCAGTTATCTTGGTAGGAATTTGATATCCTTATTTCCGTCTCAGCAAATCCTTTTTTTTCCACAAGGGATCGTGATGTCTTTCTATGGGATCGCAGGTCTCTTTATTAGCTCCTATTTGTGGTGCACAATCTCGTGGAATGTAGGTAGTGGTTATGATCGATTCGATAGAAGAGAAGGAGTAGTTTGTATTTTTCGTTGGGGATTTCCTGGAAAAAATCGTCGCATCTTCCTTCGATTCCTTATGAAAGATATTCAGTCCATCAGAATAGAAGTTAAAGAGGGTATTTCTGCCCGTCGTGTCCTTTATATGGACATCAGAGGCCAGGGGGCCGTTCCCTTGACTCGTACTGATGAGAATTTGACTCCACGAGAAATTGAACAAAAAGCTGCGGAATTAGCCTATTTCTTGCGTGTACCGATTGAAGTATTTTGAAATGAACTGAAAAAATGGTTCTCATCAGGAGGGAGAAAAAAATCCTAATAATCCCCCTGCCTAACTTAACTGAAGTTTCTTCAGAACGCTCATTCGAGCCAAAACAGATGTATATGGGAACATCCATAAAACGAAACTGCCTTTTTTCGCAAAAAGGGTCTTTTATACGTATTGTGGAAATCCATTCAACTCAATTCAGTAACCAAACAAGTAACAAATCGAAATAAATAATAGATTCATCTCATATATTCAAACATTTCATTTCAGAATCCAGAATTTTTTGAATTTATACGTTAGATACAGATAGATCATTTCTTGTGCATTATCTCTCTTTCTTTTGTCAATCGACCTTTCTTTTTATCCTTATTTGGGGGGCTCCTTAATGAAATGACCAAACGAGTGGATCTCTTATAACGATAACTAATGATAACTATCCAATTTCTATCTTGTTTTGCCACTCAACATCGAAAAAAGAGGGAATAGATTCATAGGTTCGATACCTTGTAATAAAACTCATGCTTGATAGAAATATTAGATCGCATAGAGTCGACAAATGGGGTGGGTTCATTAAGAATTCACAGATGAAAAAAAAAAAATGGCAAAAAAGAAAGCATTCACTCCCCTTCTATATCTTGCATCTATAGTATTTTTGCCTTGGTGGATCTCTCTCTTATTTAATAAAAGTCTGGAATCCTGGGTTACTCATTGGTGGAATACTAGGCAATCCGAAACTTTTTTGAATGATATTCAAGAAAAGAGTATTCTAGAAAAATTCATAGAATTACAGGAGCTCTTCCTGTTGAACGAAATGATAAAGGAATACCCAGAGACACATCTACAAAAACTTAGTATAGAAATCCACAAAGAAACGATCCAATTGATCAAGATGCACAATGAGGATCGTATCCATACGATTTTACACTTCTCGACAAATATAATCTGTTTCGTTATTCTAAGTGGTTATTCTATTCTGGGTAATGAAGAACTTGTTATTCTTAACTCTTGGGTTCAGGAATTCTTATATAATTTAAGCGACACAATAAAAGCTTTTTCTATTCTTTTATTAACCGATTTATGTATCGGATTCCATTCGCCCCATGGTTGGGAACTAATGCTTGGCTCTGTCTACAAAGATTTTGGATTTGCTCATAACGATCAAATTATATCTGGTCTTGTTTCCACTTTTCCAGTCATTCTAGATACAATTTTTAAATATTGGATCTTCCGTTATTTAAATCGTGTATCTCCGTCACTCGTAGTAATTTATCATTCAATGAATGACTGAAAAACTATCTACTGATATTAATCCAATTATAATGTTTGTGACTTTGTACATAAGCAAAGCGTTCCAAATTGTACTTACTCGTTCTATTTCTCCATAGATAGGGGTTTTTCCTATAT